CAATAAATAAATCAGCAAAATTCTTTCTAATATTTTAGATAGAAGAAATGTTTCTTCTATCTAAAATATTAGAAAGAATGTACTCTTCTATCCAAATCCAATTTGCATCGATAAAATAAATCCAAATTCCAGCAGTAGATGAATAATTGCAAATTTTTGTGTGTACGAGATTAGAATAACTTCAAAATAACTGACATAATTTTTTATTTTTCCTGATCAGAAAAATATATGAAAAAGAAAGGAGGTAGAAAAATTTTGGGATTTATGGTTAAAGAAGAAAAAGAAGAAAACAGGGGTTCTGTTGAATTTCAAGTATTCAGTTTCACCAATAAGATACGGAGACTTGCTTCACATTTGGAATTACACAAAAAAGATTTTTCATCGGAAAGAGGTCTACGAATAGTTTTGGGAAAACGTCGACGTTTGCTGGCTTATTTGGCAAAGAAAAATAGAGTACGTTATAAGAAATTAATCAGTCAGTTGAATATTCGGGAGCAGTAATTTAATCGTTCTAATTTTTTTCTTATTTTCTTAGTAGTCTTATAGTAGTCTTAGATTTTGCATTTTGATGAGCCTCGTTTTGAGGAATTCATGGAATAATCCATTTTCATGGAATAATGAATTAAGGAAGAAAGGATATGAGTCTACCGCTTACAAGAAAAGATCTCATGATAGTCAATATGGGCCCTCAACACCCATCAATGCATGGTGTTCTTCGACTGATCGTTACTCTCGATGGTGAAGATGTTATTGATTGTGAACCCATATTAGGCTATTTACACAGAGGAATGGAAAAAATCGCGGAAAACCGAACTATTATACAATACTTAAGGGAGATACGGAGATGGTAAAAGAGGATAGGAAGGGGGAGGGGATAGGATAGTTATTTAGACAAGGAACTCGTAAATTGCTTAAGTTAAGAAAGAAAAAAGAATAAAAACACGGATACATAACATAAAAAAAAGAATAAATAAGACGAGATTCGCCCTCCTCCTACATATTTAATTTCTTCTCCTATACAAAAACTAACAAGACCCACACCGTTGGTAATTCCATCAATGATACCCTTATCGAAAAACTCCGTTAGTTCGGTTAATCCTCTTATACCTAGGGTAAAGACCCTAGTATAGAAAATATCTATATAACCACGATTATATGACCAACTGTATATATTTTTTCTAACTTGATCGAAAAAGTACTTTTTCGGACTTTCCTTGTAAAAGGAATTGATTAAATCCAAATTTTGAAAAAAAGAATAAGCGGATCCATATAAGATATATGCTATGAATAAACCGACGATAGCGAGACTTACAGAGGAAATAGCATTAGTAATAAATTCATATGAATTTATAAAAGAATTAGAACTTTCTTGAGTCAAGTTTATTGCGGGAGTTAACCACTTTGATAATAGGGTTAACTCCGCTATTCCATTATCCATTGCTCCATTATCAAAAGAGATTCCTATAAATCCAATGAATAAAGTAAAAAACAGTAATATAAGAAGAGGAAATAACATAGTATTTCCCGTTTCATGCGGATAGGCAAAAGTTTTTTTAGCCCCAAAGGATGTACTAAAGCATCCTATCCTATTTCTTGTATTACCTTGAATTTTTGGGCTATTTTTTGAAAAAAAAGAAACTCCATTCTTTGTTGTTGATAAAACAAAATCCCTATTAACTCCTTTGGATATCTTTTTTCCCCATAAGGATATTGAATACAAGGAACCTTCTTTAGTGGTACTGTAATTTTGAAAATGAACGCGCAAATACCCATCAAATGTAAGTAAATATATCCTAAACATATAAAAGGCAGTTAATCCTGCAGTAAAGGAGGCTATTATTCCAAAAAAGGGCGAATACAACCAACTATTACTAAGAATCTCATCTTTGGACCAAAAGCAAGCAAGAGGTGGAATACCACAAAGAGAAAGTGTACCCCATAAAAAAGTAGTTCTTGTAATTGGAATGTATTTTCTTAAACCGCCCATAAGAACCATATTCTGACTTTTATCTGGTGAATATCCAACAAGAGGTTCCATTGAATGAATAACGGATCCGGATCCCAAGAACAGTAAAGCTTTTGAATAAGCGTGAGTGATCAAATGAAATAAAGCAGCTTGATAAGAACCTATACCTAGAGCTAACATCATATAACCCAATTGAGACATTGTAGAATAGGCTAAGCTTCTTTTTATATCTCTCTGAGCAAGAGCTAAAGTAGCTCCTAAGAAGAGTGTTATTGTACCTACTAAAGAAATTAAAGTCATTATCAAAGGTATAGATATGAAAAGCGGAAAAAGACGAGCTAGAAGAAAAATCCCCGCAGCAACCATAGTTGCTGCGTGTATAAGAGCCGAAATGGGGGTGGGTCCTTCCATAGCATCGGGTAACCATACGTGAAGAGGGAATTGTGCGGATTTCGCAACTGCACCAAGGAATAATAAAAAAGCACACAAAGTAGTAAGTAAAGAGTTAATTCCATTATTAGGAATCCAGTTATTAGCGATTTTGAACAAATCCCTAAACTCTAAACTACCTGTTATCCAAAAAAAACCTAAAATTCCTAATAATAAACCAAAATCCCCTACACGATTAGTTACAAAAGCTTTTTGACAAGCACTCGCTGCGATTGGTCGTGTAAACCAAAAGCCTATCAATAAATAGGAACACATTCCCACGAGTTCCCAAAAAAAATAAATTTGTATCAAATTGGAGCTAGTAACCAATCCCAACATAGAAGTAGTGAAAAAACTTATATAAACAAAAAATCTCAAATATCCTTCATCGTGAGACATATAACCGTCACTATAAATAAGAACCAGGATTCCCACAGTAGTAATTAGTATTAACATAATAGAAGTAAGCGGGTCAATCAAGTATCCAAATTCTAAGGAAAAATCATTATTGACGGTCCAAGACCATAGATATTGATAGATAGAACTTCCATTTATTTGTTGAATAGACAGTTGAATTGAGAATACCATAGCTATACTTAAGAATAAAACACTAGGAAAAGCCCATATGCGACGAAAATTTTTTGTTGCTGTCGGAATAAAAAAAAGGCCAAACCCCATTGACATAATAACTGGAAGTGGAAGAAGAGGGATTACCCATGCATATTGATATGTATGTTCCATAAGAAAAGAAATTGAAAGTTTTACTTGAAATTTTTCTATAAAATAAAATTGTTTCCGATTCACCAAACCAATTCTTATCTCTTTCTGTAAAGAATAAATAAAAAGAATTAAGAAAAAATACTGGAATTCTTCATTTTTGCTTATCTCATTGAGATAAGCAAAAATGAAGAATTGGTTTAATTGGTTAAATTAAAAAAGTTAATCAAATAACTTCGTTACCTAGTTATTACCTAAATAAAGATATTTATTAAAATACAAAAAAAGGTTGCATTTTTTTACTTTCTATTAATTTGGATATTTCTTTAAAACAAAGATGAAGCAGCTCTCTTGCTTCGTAACTGATTAATTGAATTCCAATAAAAAGAAAACCCATGTTTCTAAGAAATTAGCAAATAATCATTACTTCATATAGAACTGAAATTCTAATGACTATAATTACCTAAGTTTTAGAATGCCTTGTTTAAGAGACTCAGTATTTTTTGTTTTGATTGGAATTCAATTATGGAATACCATTTTAATTAACTATTTTAATTTTCCCTTCTTTTTACCCACCCTTTTATATAGGGGCCAGGCTTCCGTACCATATATCTATATATGGAGTATACTTGATATTTAAATATCTATAAATAGATTTAGGAAACCTTTCTATATATTCTATATTATTAAAACAAAGTATAAAATATATACATAAAAAAAATTTTTAAATTCTTGTCTTATGTCTTATCCGGATTAGACAAAATTTAAGTAAAAAATAATTCAGAATTTCAGTATCTTTCAATATCTAAGTAGAAATACCAAGAAAAAAAAAGAAAGAAGGATTTATTTGCGGCAATAGATGTCTTTCACATATAACTAGAAAAAAGTAATTTCCTTTTTGAATGGCAGTTCCAAAAAAACGTACTTCAATGTCAAAAAAGCGTATTCGTAAAAATATTTGGAAGAAAAAGACTTATTTTTCCATAGTACACGCTTATTCTTTAGCAAAATCAAAATCATTTTCCAGTGGCAATGAGAATCCAAAACCAAAGGGTTTTTCTGGGCAACAAACAAACAAATAATAAGGTTAAGGTTTTGGAATAATCTGAATTGACCTATCAAAAAATAATTCCAATTATTTCATATGAATAATTTGGATTAATTAATTAATGTACTTTTATGTGTCGAATTACTCAACAGAATATTCTTAAAACAAACCCCTCTGATATCTGCTATATGGAATAAAAGTTTTGGTATACTGTGTGCTAAGTATTCTTTTCCTATCAATGATTAATGAACTTTTCATAATCGAATTCTCATATTTTATTATGAGAATTCGATTATGAAAAGTGGAGTATTCTTGCAATAGGACTTACCACTTCCATCTATTTTCTCCAAAATAAGTGGTTTAAGGTTAGTAAATCCTATTAATAAGAGCATAAAGACTTTCATTCTATACTAAAAATTTTATTGAAATAATTTTCAAAATTTAAAGGAGAAACTAATAAATAAAAAAAAAGAAGTTCTATATTGCAACTTATAAAAGAGGAGTTCCAACTCTTTCAAGTAGTGTTTCCATTAAGCAAATCAAGAGTTTATTGTAAAAAGAATCGCAATGATACTACTAACTAACCGAAGTCTATTTTAATGAAGACTCTAACGTTCCTAAATTTAATGAACTTTCCCAATCTCGACGATTCGCGAGATAATAGCTATTATTCTTTTAAGTTAACTATTATTTTTAGTTAGCCGCCATGGTGAAATTGGTAGACACGCTGCTCTTAGGAAGCAGTGCTCAAGCATCTCGGTTCGAATCCGAGTGGCGGCATTCTCGAAAAAGAATACAATAGATTAGAAAATGGATTCAATTCGAAATTTACAATTTTGTAATGGGACCTTCCCCTTATGCTATTTGCAACTTTAGAACATATATTAACGCATATCTCCTTCTCCACCATTTCCATTGTGATTACGATTCATTTGATAACCTTATTAGTTCGTGGACTTGGGGGATTACATGACTCGTCAGAAAAAGGAATGCTAGTTACTTTTTTCTCTATAACAGGATTCCTAGTTTCTCGCTGGGCTTCTTCGGGACATTTTCCATTAAGTAATTTATATGAGTCGTTGATCTTCCTTTCATGGGCTCTGTATATTATTCATACCATTCCTAAGATACAGAACTCTAAAAATGATTTAAGCACAATAACTACACCAAGTACTATTTTAACGCAAGGCTTTGCCACATCAGGTCTTTTAACTGAAATGCATCAATCCACAATACTAGTACCTGCTCTCCAATCTCAGTGGTTAATGATGCATGTCAGTATGATGTTACTAAGCTATGCAACTCTTTTGTGCGGATCCTTATTATCTTCCGCTATTCTAATCATTAGATTTCGAAAAAATTTCCATTTCTTTTCGAATTTTTTTAGTGATTTCTATGCAAAAAGAAGTGCTTTAAAAAGCACCTCCGTTCCTTCATTCCCAAATTATTACAAATATCAATTAATGGAGCGTTTGGATTCTTGGAGTTATCGTGTCATTAGTCTAGGATTTACCCTTTTAACCATGGGTATTCTTTGTGGAGCAGTATGGGCTAATGAAGCGTGGGGATCCTATTGGAATTGGGATCCTAAAGAAACTTGGGCATTTATTACTTGGACCATATTTGCAATTTATTTACATAGTAGAACAAATCCAAATTGGAAGGGTACGAATTCTGCACTTGTAGCTTCGATAGGATTTCTTATAATTTGGATCTGCTATTTTGGTATCAATCTATTAGGAATAGGTTTACATAGTTATGGTTCGTTTATATTAACACCTAAATGATTACATAAAATAAAACCTTCATGAAATGAACTTTTTTACTTATTTGTTTTATTTGAGAACCCCTTGAACTCCTTCTCAAAGGGGTTCTCAAAAATTCAAAATAGATCTAATTATACTTCTAAAAAACCTATTTAGGATAATAATTGGATAAGAGAGCTTCTACCCTGTCAACGGATAGGGAGAGAACAAAATCTGGATAAATACCAATTCCTATTACTGGTAAAAAGATACAGATTAAAATAAAGAGTTCTCGTGGTCCAGAATCCACAAAATTTGCGTTTGGAACATTAAATAGCTTGTATCCATAGAACATCTGGCGTAACATGGATAATAAATAAATAGGAGTTAATATCATTCCTATTGCCATTACAAAAGTAATTATCATTTTTGGCATTAACAGAAATTTTGGACTAGTAATTAGGCCAAAAAAGACTACTAATTCTGCGACAAAACCACTCATTCCTGGTAAGGCAAGAGAAGCCATTGAAAAGCTACTAAACATAGTAAAAATTTTTGGCATTGGAATAGAGATTCCCCCCAGTTCTTCGAGATAAACAAGACGCATTCTATCAGAAGCCGTTCCTGCCAAGAAAAAAAGTGTAGCACCAATAAATCCATGGGATAATATTTGTAAAATAGCTCCATTGAGTCCAATGTTGGTTATGGAACCAATTCCTATAATTATGAAACCCATGTGAGATACAGAGGAATAGGCTATTCTTTTTTTGAAATTTCGTTGACCAAGAGAAGTTGAAGCTGCATAGATTATTTGGATTGCTCCTATTATTACTAACCAGGGCGAAAATAGATAATGAGCATGAGGTAACAATTCCATGTTGATCCGAATCAATCCATATGCTCCCATCTTTAATAAGATTCCCGCTAAAAGCATACATGTACTATAATGCGCTTCCCCATGGGTATCCGGTAACCACGTATGTAGAGGTATAATCGGCAATTTGACAGCATAAGCAATAAGGAAGCCAAAATATAAAAGTATTTCCAAGGTTGGAGGGTATGATTGATTAATTAATCTTTCCAAATCTAATCCTGGTTCGTTGGAACCATATAAGCCCATACCCAGAACTCCGATTAAGAAAAATATGGAACCGCCTGCAGTATACAAAATAAATTTTGTAGCTGAATATAGACGCCTTTTTCCCCCCCACATGGATAAAAGTAAGTAAACAGGAATTAATTCTAACTCCCACATGATAAAAAAAAGTAAAAGGTCTCGCGAAGAAAATAATCCTATTTGACCACTATACATTGCGAGCATCAGGAAATAGAATAATCGCGAATTTCGGGTAACAGGCCAAGCTGCTAAAGTAGCTAAAGTAGTGATAAATCCTGTCAATAAAATAGATCCTAATGAAAGTCCATCGATTCCCAATCTCCAGTGGAAATCGAAGATATCTATCCATTTATAATCCTCCTTTAATTGGATTAAGGGATCCTCCAGTTGGAAATGATAACAGAATGCATAAGTCATTAGAAGGAATTCTAATAAACAAATAGATATAGTATACCACCTAACGATTTTGTTTCCCCTATGAGGTAAAAAGAAAATTAATGAACCTGCAAATATCGGCAAAACAACAAGTATTGTTAACCAAGGAAAATAACTCATGATAAAGTGATAAAGACAAGATACGTTTTGACCAGAAAAGCCTGTGCTCGATTATTTCGAGCACAGGCTTCTTCGGTAAAGAGGAATCAGACGATTCGAATGAAGTTTTTTGTAACGTATCAATAAGATAAAGCCATGCTACGGGTTGTTTCAGGCCCTAAATAAACGCGGACACTTAAAAAATCTGTCGGGCAAGCGGATTCGCATCTCTTACAACCCACACAATCTTCGGTTCTCGGCGCGGAAGCAATTTGCTTGGCTTTACATCCATCCCAGGGTATCATTTCTAATACATCTGTTGGACAAGCTCGTACACATTGAGTGCATCCTATACATGTATCGTAAATTTTTACGGAATGTGACATTGGATCTATAAATTTTTCTTTTCAACATAAAATTTTTCGATCTGGTAAAAAAGAAATTAGTACTATAATGAGTCATATGTATTGTAGACACCAGACGAAGCAATGGTTTATCCAAACTTCAAAAATAAGAATCTATTTTTTAATCTGTTTGTGAGAAAGCGTGAAAAGAGCCAAGAGACTTGAATTTAGGACTTCAACAATCAGAATTAACCAATAAATTGTACATATGAATTCGAATTAGCCAATAAATTGGCTATCGTCTTTTCAATATAAATTATTGCAATATTTAAATTGCAATATCAATGAATTACAAAAATTTCTTTAAGTGAAAAAATAATACTATGCAATAACCTACTTAAAGAAAATGTATATTCTCAAATAATACTAAGAAAATAGTATTTATTTCTATTCATCTTAATATTCACTATTATTTTCTTATATGTGCGCCTTTGTTTAGAGGATTGTATGTCTAATTATTAAAAAGTCCAATTATTCCATAGTCTAATTATTCAATAAATTAGATTGATTGATACGAGTTGATTTCCTATTACGATAGATAGAAGAAAGAATGGATAGTCCAATAGCGGCCTCAGCAGCCGCAAGGGCTATCACAAAAATTGCGAAAATGTCTCCTTTTAATTGGCGACTATCAAATAGATCAGAAAATGTTACGAGATTTAGATTAATTGAATTCAGTATAAGTTCAAGACATATTAGAGCTCTAACCATGTTTCGGCTTGTGATCAATCCATAGAGACCAATCGAAAATAAATAGACACTCAAAAAAAGTACAAGCTCAAACATCATTAATTAACTCCTTATCAATCTCGATTCATTTCAATATGAGGACAAGAATGGAACCGATTCAATTAATTACAATAGAACAATTACACAACAAAAGAGAAAAGAAAGAAGGTATTTGTTGGCGGTAGATGGTTTTTACTAAATCAAAATTGTGATTCTTTAGTTATTTATTTTAGATTTGGAATTCTTATAATTTTTACTCTTTCTAAGTTTTCTTATTGCCGCGCCATAGTAATTGCACCTATTAAAGAAACTAGAAGAATTATGGAAATGAGTTCAAACGGAAGATAAAAATCGGTTGCTAAATGAATCCCAATTTGTTGAACATTATTTATGAGACCCTGTTCTACTATTTGGTTTGATCTTGTAGTCCAAAGAATTCCATACCATGATGTATCTGGGATAGTAGTCATTAGTGAAAAACCAATAGTTATACAAACGAGTGAAGTGAACCCATCTCCAATAGTCCAATAATTCTTATCTTTAGACCATTCTGAGCCATTTATGAACATTACAGCGAATATGATCAAGACATTTATGGCTCCCACATAAATAAGAAGTTGTGCCACAGCTACAAAGTAGGAATTTAATAAAAAATAGAATAAGGATATACAAACAAGAACTAATCCCAGCGAAAAAGCAGAATAAATAGGGTTGGTAAGTAATACTACTCCTAGACCCCCTAGTATAAGAACAAATCCCCCAAATAGCATAAGAATCTCATGTATTGGTCCAGGTAAATCCATTATGGATAAAAAGAAATTAAAATAGTATAAAATTTTTCATGAACTGACTAAAACTAAAGGACTCAAGGAAGGAAAATAAAAACGGATTAGGATCTTTTTTCGTGTATAAGCTGTATAGTTAGAAATTATATCACGAAAATCTAGTCTTATTTAAAATAATAAAAAATTTCCAATAAGCAGTCGTTATTTGTTTTTCTTTATAGTTAGCACAAGGATTATTAGATTTTTATAACAAAAAGAAAAATACAAGTTTAGTAATCCGTAATCGTTCTTGAATTCGAAGATTTATCTTCGTCTATTTTACTTTCAGTCGAATTCCTAATTGTTTGAATTGTGTAATCTTCCATTATGGAGATTGGTAACCGACTTAAAGCAATTTGATTGTAATTCAATTCATGACGATCATAAGTAGAAAGTTCATATTCTTCAGTCATTGATAAACAGCTTGTCGGACAGTACTCAACACAATTGCCACAAAATATACAAACTCCGAAATCAATACTATAATTAAGCAATTGTTTCCTTTTAATATTCTTTTCAAATCTCCAATCTACAACGGGGAGATCTATCGGACATACCCGAACACATACTTCACAAGCAATACATTTATCAAATTCAAAGTGAATGCGCCCCCGGAAACGCTCCGGTGTAATTGATTTTTCGTAAGGGTAATGAATCGTTATAGGTAAACGATTTGTGTGGGATAAGGTAGTTATGAAACTTTGACCAATGTACCTTGTAGCACGTATTGTTTGTTGACCATAACTCATGAACCCAGTTACCATAGGGAACATATTCATTCTAAATATCTATGAAAAAGATATGTTTCTTTCTCTTGTTTGAGAGAGCCTTTGTCTTGAAAATATTCTTACTGTTATTGTATTATCTTATTTATAGTGAAACAAGTTGAGAAGAGGTTGTTAATAAGAGATTTCCCAGGGAAATAGGTAAAAGAAATTTCCATCCAAGATTTAATAACTGATCCATTCTCATCCTGGGTAAAGTCCATCTTATTGTGATAGAAATGAAGAGAAATAAATAAGCTTTAGTTAATGTAATAAAGATACCCATTGTAATTTCCAAAATCCCAACTGCGTTATTCATTTGGAAAAAATCAAAAAAGGATATATAGGGAATAGATAAATTCCACCCGCCTAAGTAGAGAACTGTTACAAATAAAGAGGAAACTAATAAATTTAGGTAAGAAACAAGATAAAATAAAGCATATTTTATACCCGAATATTCGGTTTGATAACCTGCTACTAATTCTTCCTCTGCTTCTGGTAAATCAAAAGGTAATCTTTCACATTCTGCCAAAGAAGAAATTAGAAAAACCATAAAACCTATAGGCTGGCGCCAAATATTCCATCCAAAAAAACCATATTTAGACTGCGCTTCAACTATATCAACTGTACTTGAACTGTTAGATAATCATAGTCGATGATAACATCACAGTTCCCACCGCTATTCCAAAACCGTACATGAAACCTTAGCTTCATACGGCTTCTCTATGATCAAAAAAAAGAGAGGACTGTTTCGTTTCGTTATTAGCCCCGCGGCGTAGATAGAATTAGGTAAAATAAAATATATTGGAAAGTCCTAAATTAGACCAAAGGAATTCCGTCTGCTCTGCTATAATAAGAAAAAGCGCTTCCGAATTGATCTCATCCTTTATAATATAATTTTTTTTCTTTGTTCAGTAATAACTTAATCTTGGAATAAAACACTTGTTAGGGGAATTCAATTAATAAATGAAAGAAAAGATTTGGGTATTAGTTCATGAGGAATTCTGTATTAATATGGATATAGGAAAGAAATAATTCAAATTTTTTTGTATTGCACTCCATACTCCATATCTTTTGTCCTACTCTTCTTTACCCTAGGTAGGGGATATTTAAAAAGAAAAAAGGGATAAAGGGTTAATTCGTTCTTTATAGCCATTTCCTTAACAAGTGAATAGGAACATACTCTGGATCGGAATCTGAAGAAAGTACGACTTGATAATTTCCACTAATTTCAAGTTCTTATTATGATTCCTTTTATGAGGAAAAATCTCTAATGTCTTAGATTCCCCATTACTAATCCTTTATGTACTTTAGTGTTCCTAACCCTTCACTAACTTTTGATGGATTCTTCTTATGATTATAAGTTCTAGTAATAACTAGAAATTTTCTAGTAATGGAATTCCATAGCGCGAATCCTTTATTCTTGCCCGCTTCAAGATATCATGATTAATTAAAATAATTAAAAAAAACAACCTTGGGATAAAGAGTTTACACTGCTTATGTTTACTTCAACTTTTTCTTGTACGTAGGAAATGAGATTTTTTCTTTTTACTACAAATTTATAAGCTGTTGTGTTTCACTCATATAGCTATCTAGTTTAACTTATCAACCCTAATACAGAATAAGAAAAGGAAGATAAATAGTTAATGGATTTTAGAGGAAAAAGATCCTATTTTAACGAATCACACGTAGAGATATTGCTAGCACACAAAAAGTTAATGGTATTTCATAACTAATGGATTGAGCAGCAGCTCGTAGACCGCCTGAAAAAGAATATTTATTATTTGAGCTATATCCTGCCATAAGAAGACCAATAGGAGCAATACTTGAAATGGCAATCCATAAAAAAACACCAATACTAAGATCGGCTAAAACAAAATGATATCCCAAAGGGATAACTAAAAAACTTAATAAAATGGATATGACTGCTATAGAGGGTCCAATGCTAAATAAAGGAATATCTCCTCGGGATGGTAGGATATCTTCTTTAAAAAGTAGCTTAGTCCCATCTGCTATAGCTTGAAGCAGTCCCAGGGGGCCAGCATATTCAGGACCAATACGTTGTTGTATCGATGCGGATATTTCTCTTTCTAACCACACAATTACGAGTACCTCTATTGTGATTCCCAAAAGGAGGCTCAAAATGGGTATAATCGATATGACTCCATAGACTTCTTTTAATAATTCTGATTTCGAAAAAGAATTGATAGTTTCTATTTCTACCCTATCTATTATCATTTCAACGGTCAACTTCCCCCATAATGATATCTATACTACCTAATATCGTCATGATATCAGCCAATTTCATTTTTTTAACTAGCTGAGGGAGAATTTGTAAATTAATAAAACCGGGTGGACGAATTTTCCATCTCCAGGGGAAAAGACTATCATCTCCTACTAGATAAATTCCTAATTCACCTTTTGGGGCTTCCACTCTTACATAAAGCTCTTGCTTTGACAATTCAAAATTGGGTGAAGGTTTTTTACCAAGAAATCTATATTCAAAATCATTCCATTCGGAATTCTTTTCTTTCTTAAAGCGTCGAACTTCTAAATTCTCATAAGGTCCTCCAGGAATTTTTTCTACAGCTTGTTGAATTATTTTGATGGATTCCCTCATTTCACTGATTCGTACTAAATAGCGAGCTAACGAATCCCCTTCTTTTTGCCATTGGACTTTCCAATCAAATTGGTTGTAAGACTCATAAAGATCTACTTTACGAAGATCCCATTGTATTCCAGAAGCTCGTAACATTGGTCCCGATAAGCCCCAATTTACCGCTTCTTCTCCACTAATAAAACCTACTCCCTCAACTCGTTCCAAAAAAATGGGATTCTGTGTAATAAGTTGTTGATATTCAACAATTCCTCGTAAAAAATAATCACAAAAATCTAAACATTTATCGATCCATCCATAAGGTAGATCCGCGGCTACTCCTCCGATGCGAAAGTAATTATGCATCATTCGCATACCGGTAGCAGCTTCAAATAAATCGTATATCAATTCTCTCTCTCTAAAAATATAGAAAAAAGGAGTCTGTGCACCGAGATCCGCCATAAAAGGCCCAAGCCATAACAAGTGAGAAGCTATACGGCTCAACTCTAACATGATTACCCTAATATAGCTGGCTCTTTGGGGTATTTGAATATTCTCTAAGAATTCTGGTGCATTTACTGTTATTGCTTCCGTAAACATAGTAGCTAAATAATCCCACCGTGTTACATAAGGTAAGTATTGTATAATAGTTCGGTTTTCCGCGATTTTTTCCATTCCTCTGTGTAAATAGCCTAATATGGGTTCACAATCAATAACATCTTCACCATCGAGAGTAACGATCAGTCGAAGAACACCATGCATTGATGGGTGTTGAGGGCCCATATTGACTATCATGAGATCTTTTCTTGTAAGCGGTAGACTCATATCCTTTCTTCCTTAATTCATTATTCCATGAAAATGGATTATTCCATGAATTCCTCAAAACGAGGCTCATCAAAATGCAAAATCTAAGACTACTATAAGACTACTAAGAAAATAAGAAAAAAATTAGAACGATTAAATTACTGCTCCCGAATATTCAACTGACTGATTAATTTCTTATAACGTACTCTATTTTTCTTTGCCAAATAAGCCAGCAAACGTCGACGTTTTCCCAAAACTATTCGTAGACCTCTTTCCGATGAAAAATCTTTTTTGTGTAATTCCAAATGTGAAGCAAGTCTCCGTATCTTATTGGTGAAACTGAATACTTGAAATTCAACAGAACCCCTGTTTTCTTCTTTTTCTTCTTTAACCATAAATCCCAAAATTTTTCTACCTCCTTTCTTTTTCATATATTTTTCTGATCAGGAAAAATAAAAAATTATGTCAGTTATTTTGAAGTTATTCTAATCTCGTACACACAAAAATTTGCAATTATTCATCTACTGCTGGAATTTGGATTTATTTTATCGATGCAAATTGGATTTGGATAGAAGAGTACATTCTTTCTAATATTTTAGATAGAAGAAACATTTCTTCTATCTAAAATATTAGAAAGAATTTTGCTGATTTATTTATTGCTATATCCAATTTATGGAATTGATACACCATTTAATTGATATCATTTAGCAAAATGAAACACAGCATATGCATCCATCTTTCGGCTCGAGAATTTCACGGGATAGAGATATGGTATAAGAAATAGGCTGTTAAGTAACTCTAAATGAATTGTGGATACATCTGTATCCTTAACATACTGAAACGATTGCCATTATTCGTATCAAACCAATAGCGATTCATACAAGCTAAATCTTCTAATCAATGGTGGGCCAATAATGAAATTTTTTGCATATGTATTAAGACGCTCGGCCTGATTTCGAAATTGTCCAGAGTTTTATATGTTGTTTTCATTGCAAAATGAGGGGTCTCCTTCCGTAACTTTCCAATTACGAGTACGAGAATTGAAAGACATGAAAATTCTCAATTCTCTACGGCGTCTAGGAGATAGATAGAATATTTTCAGGAACAAGAAAATAAGAAGAATCTTTCTCTCTATTCACTATCATTCCGCGTCTTCGACTTCTATTAGTTTCTTTTCTTCTTTAATGCAATAGCTATAGTTTGATATAAGAATCCATTTCTCAAAGTAATGGAAACCATTCTCTTATAGGAAATGGTTCGAAAATCCCTATTCCACCTTTTAGGTATCGTGAAAAGTTATACCTGTGAAGATCGTGCATTTCA